AACATAGAAAAGCAGGATGTCCATGACGTGTACGTGTCGGATGAACCAAATCCTCGTTGAATTTTATTTTTCCATTAGAAGGGGCTCGCACATGTTCTGCAGTACCCCCTGTGAATACTCCGCCGGTATGAAAAGTTCTTAATGTTAATTGAGTGCCCGGTTCTCCAATAGATTGACCTGCAATAATACCTACAGCTTCTCCCAATTCGACCAGGTCGTCATGAGCTGGACTTCGGCCATAACATAATTGACAAATCCACGACGTACTCCTACAAGTAAAGGGAGTTCGAATAGAGATTGGTTGTGCTCTAAAAGTTATGAATCTATTGACAAGTCCAACTCCAATATCTTGATTTCTAGTAGCAATGCATCGCGAACCTATATATACATGATCTGCTAATACACGCCCAATTAATGTTTGGATAAAAATCCTGTCCGCCATCATTCCATTTCGAGGACTTACAGAAATACCTCGGACGGTGCCGCAATCTGTTCGACGTACAACAATGTGTTGAACTACTTCAACAAGTCTGCGCGTGAGATATCCTGCATCTGATGTTCGGATAGCGGTATCCACAACTCCTTTACGGGCTCCGTAACAAGAAATAATATATTCTGTTAAAGAGAGTCCTTCGCGTAAATTGCTTTGAATGGGTAAATCAATCATTTGCCCTTGGGGATCCGACATTAATCCTCTCATACCTACTAATTGATGTACCTGAGATGCATTTCCTCTGGCTCCCGAAAAAGACATTATATGGACTGGATTAAAAGGATCGGTCATCCGAAAATTAGGATTCATTTCTTGTCGCAAATATTCACTTGTGGCATACCAGATCTCGATCGATTGACGTAATTTTTCTACCGCGTGTACATTCCCATAATGATGGTGTTTTTCCAAAATAAAACTTTGTTGTTCAGCGTCTTGAACTAGCCATCTTTTAGAAGGTATTGTTAAAAGATCATCAATTCCTAATGAAATCGATGCGGCGGTAGCTTGTCGGAAACCCAGAGTCTTTACTTGATCCAGGATATGTGATGTATATCCTATTCCATAGTGATCAATAAATCGACTAATAAGTCGTTTCATGGCAGTTCCGTCTATCATTTTATTGTGAAAGACCTGAGTGGGCCGTTCTGCCATCAGTACCTCCATATTGCGCTGAGTAGAATTTGACAATGGGTTTGAGTCAGTGATTGTAAAACTTCCTTTTCTAGATCTTGATTCACGTAGAAATTCCGCAATTGCAATTATAGTCCTAGTTAACCCGGCGAGACTCGAATTCCCCCTGGTAGCATAGAATTACAACAGCCCTGCCAAAACCCCTGTATGGCTTCTTCTATTTCTCGATAAAGAGAAATATGACCGAGAGTGGTTCGAATATATATATAAAGAATTTCTTTTTTTATACTTCTTACTATTAGATAGTGTCCATAAATCTCATAATAGGTCCCCAAAGATTCATAGTGAATTTCGATGGGAGTTTCTCTTGCAGCAATAACGCGTTGATCTAGTCGCCACCGCAGCCACAAGGGACTACCTAAATTGATGCGTTTTTGCCGATAAGCTCCAATTGCATCATAGGCATTAGAAAAAAAAGGTTCTTTTTTTTTTGTATACTTATAGTTATTATCTTCATTTTGATAGTTTATACGATTACATGGATTATACCTATTTACACAAATACCCCGACGATTTCCACTCGTTAAGAAATAGAGTCCACTAAGCATATCTTGAGTTGGTGCAGAAATGGGATCTCCAATAGTTGGAGACAAAAGATTCATATGAGAAAACATAAGTAAACGTGCCTCTGCTTGAGCCTCCAAAGATAAAGGCACATGAACAGCCATTTGATCCCCGTCAAAGTCTGCATTGAAGCCCTTACAAACTAATGGATGTAAACAAATAGCACGCCCTTCCACTAAAATGGGCAGGAATGCCTGTATGCCTAATCTATGCAGAGTAGGCGCTCTATTCAGCAATACAGGATGGTCATCCAGAATTTCCTGAAGTATTTCCCATACAATCGGTTTTTTTTTTCGAATTTGACTTTTAGCAACTCCGATGTTCGAAGCAAGATGTTTTCTAATTAGGTCACGAATTACAAATGCCTGGAAAAGTTCTATTGCTATTTCGCGAGGCAATCCACATCGATGTAATGAAAGTGAAGGGCCCACGACAATCACTGACCGCCCTGAATAATCAACCCGTTTACCAAGCAAAGTCTCGCGAACTCTTCCTTCTTTGCCTTCAATTACATCTGAAAGAGACTTGTAAACTCTATTATGATCATCCCTCATCGGTTGTCCGCAGATTCCATTATCAAGAAGTGCATCCACGGCTTCTTGCAGCAATTTTTCCTGAGATATTATTAATTCTTCTGGCGTAGCTATACTTGTTGTTAATAGATCTGTAAGAGTATTATTCCGATAGATAATTCTTCTATAGATTTCATTAATATCCGAGGTCACTAGTTTATCCTCATCTATATGATAGATT